GAGTCTTGTTATAGAATATAAGTAAGAGGATTGGTTTTATTTGATCCAAATTTCTATTTGATATTCAATAGATTCAATTATAAATTCAAGCACGAGGATTCCATATAAGAATATGTGGATAAGATACTTGACTAGGTATTTGTGTAACAAATATTGCTCTGGGGTTTACATATACACATATATGTTATTATAATTGAATTAGAATTGAAAAGGATTTATTATTGAAAAGAGTTGATACCGATTAGTCGTGTATCAATTGGATTTTCTTATGCCATTAAGGAAACCAAATTTTAGATACAAATCCAAGAACCGTTCATGAATTTACATTCAATAGTTAATGGTTCCAACTTGCCCTGAATTTTTGATTCTGTAACTGGGAATCTCTTTATTCTCTATTCTTTTTCAATAGAAATCTTCAATATAAAAGAAAATGAAGGCCTTGTGTCTTTTGAAATACTATACAATCAACCGAAGAAAATAATCTTAACGGGATCCAGATCCAATCCAACCAAAAAGGGAGATTCCTTTGGTTTGGGAAAGGGATAACGAAAACGGGATTCAAGATCTAAATCAACTAAAAACAAAGGGTTCAGTAATCCTCCCCAAAAAGAGTGTTTCCATCTATTTTGTATCGTTTCGGCGGCATGGCCGAGTGGTAAGGCGGGGGACTGCAAATCCTTTCTCCCCAGTTCAAATCCGGGTGTCGCCTGATCAATAAAACGCTCGGAATCCCCTATCCTGTTGATATAACTCGCTTGATTCTTGCCCAGCGGAGCCAAACCAAAGAAAGGGCTATCGATACTTTCTCTTTAGAATCCGGAAATTCCATGAAGGACTAAAAATGGTTTCTTCAAAAATAGGAGTGCGGCCCGAACCGGTACCAATATGAATAGGTAAACCCTCACCTATTCATATTGGTACCGGTTCGGGCCTTTTGATTTATCACTCGAATCAATAGTAATAGTTCCTTGTGAGGTTTAGAACTACGAAAGTAAGGGACCGGAAATCTTGGGACCCAAAGCTTGCTAAAGGACTGTAAATCTTTCCTAATTACCTTACCCCACCAGTCTAGTGTATACTGACTTAGTCGTGAATTATATTGGATGGGCCGATGGGGAATCCAATTATGAGTTGTGGGAGGGGCTGAAGATATTTTGTATGCAGACTCGCGCTAGGATCTGAGTACTCGGTCATTCATCCAATCAATATTGGATGGGTGATTGGCTCTTAAAAGCAAAATAGAAAAAAAAAAAGAACAAAAAAATTCTGTTTGGTAACCTCCACCAAGAATAGAATAGCGTATCTCTCAATTGTTTCACAGAAAAAGAGACAGTAAGACTTAGATCAAATGGGAGGTAGGGATATGTAATAGATAGTTATCTATCTTGATGGTTCATTCTTAGGGCTTATGAAAGTTAACAAAACAAACAATGGGTCTTACTATTTCTACATGTTCTATTAGTAACATCCCCTTGATACTTCCAATGGGATAACTGCGTATCTTGCTTGTACTTAATGCTTTCCGATTTCACCAGAAGAAATCATATAGGAACTTGTTAGATAGGAACTTGTTAGAGTGGATCCATTGGATTGGATCGGTTCCTCAATAGACTTAACTTAAGTCAGAATCCCATTTTGACTCTGCACCATTGATTCCACTATTATTAGTGATCAATAATGGAATAATTCCTTCATATTCATAGAGATAGGGGACATGATTCACATGGATATAGTAAATCTTGCTTGGGCGGCTTTAATGGTAGTCTTTACATTTTCCCTTTCACTCGTAGTATGGGGAAGAAGTGGACTCTAGGGGTATTACTAATTCATATTAATTAGTAAGTTTCAATCGAGGAATCAAATTGTATCAATTGTTTAATAGATCGTCCTGCGAATCGTTTTAAAATCAAAATATCTCCATTTCCAAATTCCACTGAAATCCAGTAGTAACAGTAATATTCAATAAAAACCTTTGGATCAAACAAATATTTCAATCATTCCCGTCGTGGTCCTATTTCGAAATTCAAAAGGATATACATGATAGGAAATTTTTTTCCAACGGAAGTCTTCCTAAATATTCCATTTTGATGAACCAGTTCTTACCAGAACTATGGATATTACAATGCAAAGTAATCCCTTTTTTTTTAGTATTCCGAAGAAATAATTGAATTGGTTGAGCCGTTAACAGATGATCAAGGAGTTCTATGGTAACTTATTCGGATTTGGAAAAGGAGTAGAGTCAAAGATTTTGAACGCTTGAACCATGATACGAGATGAGGTGATAAAGCATAAAGAAGATCCCTAGGAGTATAAAATGGTAAGGTAAGTGCGCAATATGTGGATCATCCGGCGCAAGCAAGATTTTCTTATGCTTAGTACTTCTTTTGACAACCACTATGTATATGTCGCCTACAGCCGAATGTAGATGTATCTACGTAATAGCAGAACAACTCGCTCTTTCCTGTTGAAAGAGCGAAAGAAATAAAATAGGGATTACTTGGGCTTCTTTTGTATATGCCCCTACTATTCTTCCTCCATTGATTGTTTCGATAGATCCCGGGATTCGATTCATATTAAAAATAATCACAAACCTATGAATTTGAGCAGTTGACGTTAGCTTATTTCGGATTGATCGGAATAAATATGCGAATGGGTGTAGCGAAGAAATAGAATCGGAGTGCTACATATATGTACATGTAAATTACATATCTTCATACAATCCAATAGACAATAGATAGTATTGGTGGAAAGAACTATATGAACCTTTCCACCATACTATCTCATCTATTGGATCCATATACTGCGATAAGAACTAATAACTATCTTTGTAGCTCCAGAATGTTTCAGTTAAATTAATCGTTTTGACTGACTGTTTTTACGTAAATGATAAGTAAAAAAGCAGTAGGAACTAGAATGAACAGTGCAGTAGCAATAAATGCGAGGATATTTACTTCCATAATCTCATCATTATTTTTTTTTTGCTTCGGAATAACTCGGGATCTAATCCCATAGAGATAATAAATCTTTCTCCAGAATTTGTAAATTCAAGGGGATTAATTGCATCTTGATGATACTGAATCGGATCAATATTATGAATAACAATATCTGCTCTATCAAATCAATTCATCGTCGAGAATTGAATAGTATAACACAGGAAGGTCTTTTATCCATACCGAATCCGATTGAATTTCTCAACTCTTTCGTTTCTATAATCTAGCGTCTTCCTTATATACAATCATCTGACCGGTGTGTTCCATTAGTTACAGACCCAAACAGTTAAATGGAAAAGGGAGCGAATTCAGTTCTAAGCTAAGTTTTTTTGAAGATCTAATCTTCTTCGAAAACGGAAAAGTGCGATAACTATGGGTCCTGGTATAAAAAGATCCAATATTCCGACATATTCACTATTTTATTTATTGATTCTGTTCTTTTTTTTTTGATGGGATCGCTGAAATAGGAAGAAAAAAAAACATTATTGATTTTATTCCTTCCTTAGAACTAGAACAGGAGGAGCGGGTCGCGGATCTTTGTTTGATCTTTTCATATTTATATTATTATTATTAGTATCCTCCTCCTTGGATTGGGACGCATACATTGAGAATCCAGTGTGCAATTGAATTTGGATGAGATAAATTGTCCCCAATGAAAAATTCAATTACTATAATTGAGAATTGAGGTTCCACAGAATCGGACCCAGAAAAGAAAAAGGGTAGGTTGAGTCTCAAAAGTACTATGTCGGGGTAACTATGTTAAGTTAATTGTGTATGTGCTCCCGGGAAACATATGGGTACTCTATTACATTCTATTGATCAGGAACAATCAATCAAAGCCAGACCCATATGGTCTCTTTTGGAATCCTGAATATGGTGATACCTCTGATTGTCCCAACCTACATATGTCTCTCCACCACCAATCGGTACTAGTTGAAGTAATTGAAATTTCCGTATTTTCCGATGAGAAATACGAAACGAAATAAGGATCCTACCACCGGGAATTAGATCCTCTTCACAGAAAGTGGAGAGATGAATTGATTGATTCATCAGATCCGAGGTCGGGACTGACGGGGCTCGAACCCGCAGCTTCCGCCTTGACAGGGCGGTGCTCTGACCAATTGAACTACAATCCCAGGGAAATGAGGTGTACAGCCTACATATTCTTATGATTTCATTCGAACCATTTATGATCGCCGCGTTGTAACAGAGACACGAACGGTATACTGAGATAAATATCCATTCTACGTGGATATGTACTAGAGTGACACGGATTACTAGTAATCCGTGGTTATTGCCAAATCGATTGAGAATCAATGTTTCAATAAAAAAAAAAGACTCCTCCCCTTTTTTTCTCCTTACTCTTTATTCCTTATACTTATAGATCATGACTCTAGATCGTTAGCAACATCAGAACGTGGGGAACCAAATAGAGATATATCAGAAAATATTGAATCTTTATTCCTCCATCTCATGCGTTTCTGGAGGGCGGATTGGTTATATCATCCTAACGGGTTGACATGGATTGGCGAATTCTTGGGTCGAGCTGGATTTGAACCAGCGTAGACATATCGCCAACGAATTTACAGTCCGTCCCCATTAACCGCTCGGGCATCGACCCAGGAAGAATAAACTCTAGGCTTATTGAGAATCTATGATCAACTTCCTTTCCTAGTACCCTACCCCCAGGGGAAGTCGAATCCCCGCTGCCTCCTTGAAAGAGAGATGTCCTGAACCACTAGACGATAGGGGCATACCTGCCCGACCACCAGCATACTATGCTCATAGCTCATAGTATGAGCTGTTTGGGGGAATTGTCAATATAAACGAAGTATAAGATTCCTTCAGGTGGTCTTTTGTCCAGCAGAAAAGAGGTTAAACCCCGATTCCAATTTTCACTCATTGATTCTCACATCCTTAAGATGAGATATGCTTATCTTTATCTCACGCTAAGTGACGAAATTCAGGTAAATAATAAGGAAATACCCTAGACTTCTTAGGTCAATCTAA